TTAGATCTAATAAGTACCTTGTGTCAGAATTGAGAAATTCTATGGCTCGAATCTTTAGTATTCTCTTATTTATTACCTGTGTCTACTATTTAGGCAGAATACCGTCCCCCATTATTACTAAAAAACTGAAAGAAACCTCAAAAACGGAAGAAAGGGGGGAAAGTGAGGAAGAAACAGATGTAGAAATAGAAACAACTTCAGAAACGAAGGAGACTAAACAGGAACAAGAGGGATCCACTGAAGAAGATCCTTCTCCTTCCCTTTTTTCGGAAGAAAAGGAGGATCCGAACAAAATCGATGAAACCAAAGAGATCCGAGTGAATGGAAAGGAAAAAACAAAGGATGAATTTCACTTTAAAGACACACGCTATCAAAAGAAACCCGTTTATGAAACTTATTATCTGAATCAAGAAAATTCGAAGTCAGAAATATTTAAAGCAAAAAAAGATATACTCTGGTTTGAAAAACCTCTTGTGACTATTCTTTTTGACTATAAACGATGGAATCGGCCATTACGGTATATAAAAAACAATCGATTTGAAAACGCTGTAAGAAATGAAATGTCACAATATTTTTTTTATACATGTCAAAGTGATGGAATCAAAAAAATAATAAATTACTAAAAATAAATACTAAAAAGATTAATACAAAAAATACATATACTAAGAGATAGGAAGAAATTCTACCACCCCCTACATATTTTAGACCCTCTCCTGCGAAAAAGCTCGCAATACCCACCCCATTTGGAATTCCATCAATTATTCGTCTATCAAAAAAATTACTTAGTTCAGCCAATACTCTTATACCTTTAATTAGGAATATTTCATAAAAAGAGTCTATATAACCACGATGATATGACCAATTATATATCACATTTATTATTTTATCTCTCGCAATTTTCATTTTTTTAGAAATACTTTTAACAAATGAATTAAATAAATTCAAATTTTGTAAAGATGAATAAACAGGTTTATATAAAAAAGACGCTATAAGGATTCCAAAATAAGCTATACTGACTGAAAAAATAGTATTTGAAAAAAATTCAAAAGAATCCACAGAATTGTTTGGGTGTAAAAGATTTATAGAAGGAGTTAATAATTTGGATAATATATCCACACCTTCTTGATTCCAAAAAGTAATTCCTATAACTCCAATCAACAAAGTAAATAGAAGTAATACAAGTATAGGAAATTGCATGGTATTGTCCGACTCATGCGGATATGAAAATGTGTTTGTAGTACCAAAATGATAAGTAGTAATAAAGGACTGTGTCATAGTTTTTGTTTTTACAGTCTTATCAACTCGATATGCTTTTTTCCGATTTACTAAAGGTAATAAATGAAAATTGTTTTTAATTCTTCCCCCCTTTCCCCATAAAGATATTGAATAGAATGAGTTATTTTTTTTGCCGCTGTAAGTTTGAAAATGAACACTTAAATGACCCTCAAAAGTAAGTAAATAGATTCGAAACATATAAAATGCAGTTAATCCTGCTGTGGAACAAGCTATTATTGCAAAAATCGGTGAATACAACCAACTATCGTTAAGAATTTCATCTTTGGACCAAAAACAGGCAAGGGGGGGAATACCAGAAAGAGAAAGGGTCCCTAACAAAAAAGCGGTTTTTGTAATTGGTATATGTTTTCTTAACCCGCCCATAAGAATAATATTCTGACTTTTATCCGGAGAATATCCAACAATAGTTTCCATTGAGTGAATAATGGATCCGGATCCTAAAAATAACAATGCTTTTGAATAAGCATGAGTAATCAAATGAAATAAGGCAGCTCGATAAGACCCTATACCGAGAGCTAACATCATATAACCCAATTGAGACATTGTAGAATAAGCTAAAGTTCTCTTAATATCTTTTTGAGCAAGAGCTAAGGTGGCTCCCAAAAGTAATGTTATTATACCTATGAAAGCTATTAGATTCATTATGTAAGGTATAATTATGAAAAGAGGAAGAAGCCGGGCTACGAGAAAAATTCCTGCTGCTACCATAGTAGCCGCATGTATAAGAGCTGAAATAGGAGTCGGTCCTTCCATAGCATCAGGTAACCATACATGAAGGGGGAATTGGGCAGATTTAGCAACAGCACCGGCAAATAATAAAAAGGAACACAAAGTAGCAAATAAAAAATTAACTTGATTATTAGAAACCAGGTTATTCAATATTTCAAACAACTCTCGAAATTCTAAACTACCCGTTATCCAATAAAAACCTAATATTCCTAATAATAAACCCCAATCCCCTACGCGATTAGTTACAAACGCCTCTTGACAAGCATTCGCCGCAACTGGTCGTGTGAACCAAAAACCTATTAATAGATAAGAACACATTCCAACCAATTCCCAAAAAAAATAAATTTGTATCAAATTCGAACTAGTAACTAATCCCAACATTGAAGTATTAAAAAGGCTCAAATAAGCAAAAAATCTTAAATATCCTTGATCGTGTGACATATAATTGTCACTATAAATAAGAACCATAATTCCAACAGTAGTGACTAATATTAACATAATAGAAGTAAGTGGATCAATCAAGTAACCAAATTCTAAAGAGAAATTATTATTGAGGGTCCAAGACCATACATATAGATAGGTAGAATGGTTATTTAGTTGTTGAATAAATAGATGGGCTGAAAAAAACATAACTATACTTAACAATAAAACACTAGGAAAAACCCATATACGGCGAAAATTTTTTGTTGCTGTCGGAAAAAGTAAAAGTCCTACTCCTATTAACGTAGGAACTGGAAGTGGAAGGAAAGGTATGATCCATGAATATTGATATGTATATTCCATAAAAAAAATATTTTTTTTTTTATTTTTAATTAATTATTTCTGATTTACCAGCGCCTAGTTCTTTTGAAAGGGTTCAGTTAATAAAAAATTAAGATGTACAAAATAAAAATAGAATTTTACAGTCCTAATTGATTTTGAATCTTTCTCAAATATTTCAAATCAAAGGGTTAGAATTACTCAAATGAAAAGTTACTGGTGAAAACTAAATACGTACATACGTACTTTGATTTTTTTTATATAATGAAATATAATTGTATGAAGAAACTAAATATGAAAATGTCAATAATAATTATTCTTACACATATTACAATAATTTATTTCTATCTATAGAGCAAGAAGAAATAATTACACAAAAATGTGTAGATAGGAATCATAAAGAACCATAAATTAACTCATATACTTTCAATTCAAAAGTTTTTTTTTGGCGAAATCAGTAACCAATTCATCTTTGAACTGATTGGTTGTCTTCTATTACAATAAAAGATATTCCTATTTGTAGGAAATACTAGTAAATGATTAATGATTAGTTTCATTCCAATTTTGGAATGAATTTCAATTGGGTGTGGTACTTTTTTTTCTCGGGCTTGATCAATTTAGAATCAATCTCAATAATTCATAGAAAAAAGTTTTTCAAATTTTTTATTAATAAGAATAAAGCATTTCGATGTATTTTATTCCATGTATAAATGTAGGATGGGGGAAGAAATATAATAGACAAAGCAAATAAATACCCTTTTTGGATATATTTTCCAAACTTCAATCAATTCGATTTCTATGACACAATAGACAATAGAATCTATAGATATAGATTAGAATAAAGATATAAGAGTATCAATTAAGTGCGAATTCTTATTTCTTCCAGACATTGTATAAAATTGATTCTAGTCCATAGAATCAAAATTCTTTTGAGTATTGGAAATGAAATATTATTTCATTTCAATAAAAAAATCTGTTTTTTATTTCTAATAGCATTAGAAAATTTTTCTATATTCATATTGGGGGGTCAAGGAAGACAATATAGAAAATAAATAGACAGATAATTCATAGTAAAGAACAGTTGGTTTTGAACAATAGATGTCTTTGACATCCAACTATAACAATGAATAAGCTATTAAAATTTTTGAATGGCAGTTCCAAAAAAACGCACCTCTATATCAAAAAAACGGATTCGTAAAAATATTTGGAAAGGTAAAGCATATGGGGCAGCATTGAAAGCCTTTTCGTTAGCGAAATCTCTTTCTACGAGGAGTTCAAAAAGTTCTTTTTTGTACGACAAATAAATGATCGAAGATTAGAAAAATCAGAATGGGTCTGGCTCGAAAAGTCGTTTAGTTAAATTTGTTTATAATTGGAAGGTGTTTATCATTTTGAAAACAATAATATTTGTTTATTTTTAATATAACATATATATGTTATTCCATTAGTATATTATACTATCGAATATAACTTTCTAAATATATGTGTATGCTTTCATCTTTTTATTTATCATTTTCTTTTTAGAATATCAAAAATAAATAAACATAAGGACAAGGTTTGACCTTCCTACCTTTATTTTTAGTATGTTTTATCATTTTTAGGGTGGGGATTTTCCCCATCAATTTTTTTGAAGTGCGGCAATGCTACAATATAATAGGCTTGAATATGCTTGACCGAATGCCTAACAATCTAAAATGGTTTTGCTAAATCTTAAACAAACCCTTTGCATAACGAAAATTCCGCCGATTATCTAAAATGATGCATATTTTTACATGACAAAAGATATTCAAAAAAATCAGATAAATGACAAATGAATCATAAAAAAAAAATTTAAAGAACTCTTTTTTTTTGAGTTTTATCTATGAATTGGAGTCAGAACTATCCTGTTACAAGAACTCCATTTAGTGTAGTGGGGCATAAGTTAATAAATTATGAAAAAGTCCATTGTTAAGTTAACAAAAACCAGCATGTAATTATAACAATTAAAAGAAAGATTCTTATGGAAAACATTATGGTCAAATTAAGAAATTTGAAACAGGTTTTTATTCATTAATTTGACCCCCTCCTAAAATAATATATTGGAGTGACTCTTTGAATCTCGACGATTCAATAAAAATAGGTTATTATGATTTCGAGTAAGCCGCCATGGTGAAATTGGTAGACACGCTGCTCTTAGGAAGCAGTGCTAGAGCATCTCGGTTCGAGTCCGAGTGGCGGCATGGCGTCTACTAAAAGAGTAAGTCCTAGAATGAACTCAATTTCCGACTTCCGTTCCTATAATTGAGTAATAATTAAGGGACCCTACGTTTTTAAATTTCAAAAATTCCTATGCTATTTTCAATCTTAGAGCATATATTAACCCATATATCCTTTTCGATCGGTTCAATTGTAATTACAATTCATTTGATAACCTTATTAGGTGATGAAATCGTAGAACTATATGATTCATCGAAAAAGGGCATGATGGTTACTTTTTTCTGTATAACAGGATTATTATTGACTCGTTGGATTTATTTTGGACATGTGCCATTAAGTGATTTATATGAATCATTAATCTTTCTTTCATGGAGTTTATCCATTATTCATCTGATTCCGTTTCCGTATTTTAAAAAACAAAAAAACTGTTTTAATTTAAACACAATAACCGCGCCAAGTGTTATTTTTACCCAGGGTTTTGTCACTTCAGGTCTTTTAAGCGAAATGTCTCAATCAGTAATATTGGTACCCGCTCTTCAATCTCACTGGTTAATGATGCACGTAAGTATGATGATATTGGCATATGCAGCTCTTTTATGCGGCTCACTATTCGCACTAGCTCTCCTGGTCATTACATTTCGAAAATTCATAAGGGTTTTTAGGAAAAGCAACAATTTATTAAATGATAAATTTTCCTTTGACAGGATGCAATATGTGGGCGAAAGAAAGAATATTTTACAAAATACCTTTTTTCTTTCTTCTAGAAATTATTACCGACTTCAGTTGATTCAACAATTGGATCTTTGGAGTTATCGTATTATTAGCCTAGGATTCATCCTTTTAACCATAGGTATTCTTTCGGGAGCTGTATGGGCTAATGAAACATGGGGATCATATTGGAATTGGGATCCAAAGGAAACTTGGGCATTTATTACTTGGATCATATTTGCAATTTATTTACATACTCGAACAAATAAAAATTTTGAAAGTGTAAATTCCGCAATTGTAGCTTCGATCGGTTTTCTTATAATTTGGATATGTTATTTTGGAGTTAATCTATTAGGAATAGGGTTGCATAGTTATGGTTCATTTACATGAACTTCGAATTGAAGAAAGGGCTTAAGAAATACAAACATACAATAGGACAGCATAAATATATATCAGATAAATATATATCAGATAAACATAGGACAGAAAACTTCGTGTAAGCCATCGAGAAACCATTACTTGATTCAAGTAATGGTTTCTCGATGGCTTACACATTTGGTTAAAGTAGAATTCCAATTTCTTTTTTCTTTTTGTTCTTTATTTTGCTTAAACGTAAGAGAAGAAGAAAGACTTATTTTTCATTGTACAATCAACGATTTTGAATTTGAAAATCATAGAATTTTCGTTTGATGTTTTGGTTTACTCATGAAAACTATCGACAAAAATAATTAGATAGAACAGCTTCTACTTTGTCAATGGATAATGAGAAAACAAAATCTGGATAAATACCAATAGCTATTACAGGTAGTAGTATAGAAATCGAAACGAATAACTCTCGGGGCCCAGAATCAAAAAAATTATAATTCGTGGCACTAAAAAGTTTGTATCCATAGAACATCTGGCGTAACATAGATAATGAATAAATAGGAGTTAATATTATTCCTATTGCCATTACAAAAATAATTAGTATTTTTGTCATTAAAAGGTATTTGGGACTAGTAAGTATTCCAAAAAAGACTATTAATTCTGCAACAAAACCACTCATGCCTGGTAATGCAAGAGAAGCCATCGAAAATATACAGAAAGTCGTGAATATTTTTGGAATTCCGACAGCCATTCCACCCATTTCGTCGAGATAAACAAGACGTATTCTATCATAACTTGTTCCTGCCAAGAAAAAAAGCGCAGCTCCAATAAATCCATGAGAAATTATTTGTAACATAGCTCCGTTGAGTCCTGTATCACTTATAGAACCTATTCCTATAATTATGAAACCCATATGAGATACGGAGGAATAAGCTATTCTTTTTTTTAATTTGAGCTGTCCCAGAGATGTTGAAGCTGCATAGATTATTTGAATTGCGCCTACTATGATCAACCAGGGAGAAAATAGAGAATGGGCGTGGGGCAATAATTCCATATTGATCCGAATCAATCCATACGCTCCCATTTTTAATAAGATTCCAGCTAGAAGCATACAAGTACTGTAGTGTGCCTCTCCATGCGTGTCTGGTAACCATGTATGTAAGGGCATAATCGGCAATTTGACAGCAAAAGCAATAAAAAATCCAATATAGAAAAGTATTTCCAGTACTAAGGGATATGATTGATTAGCTGATGTTTCGAAATTTAATATTGGTTCATTAGAACCATATAAACCAATACCCAGAACTCCTATTAATAAAAAAATAGAACCTCCTGCAGTGTACAAAATAAATTTTGTAGCTGAATACAAACGTTTCTTTCCACCCCACATGGATAGAAGTAGATAAACTGGAATTAATTCTAATTCCCACATGATGAAAAAAAGTAAAAGGTCTTGAGAAGAAAATGGCCCTATTTGACCGCTATACATTGCTAACATCAGGAAATGGAATAGACGAGAATCTTTAGTAATTGGCCAAGCCGCTAAAGTAGCTAAAGTGGTGATAAATCCTGTCAGCAAAATAGGTCCTATAGAAATTCCATCTATTCCCAATCTCCAGTAAAATTCAAAAAAATTGATCCATTTATAATTTTCTGTCAGTTGGATTAATGGATCGTCCAATTGAAAATGATAACCGAATGCATAGGTTGTTAGAAGGAGTTCTATTATACATAGAAATACCGTATACCACCGAATTACCTTATTTCCTCTATGCGGAAAAAAGAAAATTAAAGAGCCTGCAACTATTGGAAAAACTACAATTATTGTTAACCAAGGGAAATAATTCGTGATAAAAACAAGATACGCTTGGACCAGAAAAACCCATGCTCAAAATAATTGTTCAAAATTCATATTATTTTGAGCGCGGGTTTTTGTCGGTAAAGGTAAAAAAATCAAACAAATCTATTCAAGTAGAGTTTTCTCGAACGTATCAATAAGCTAGACCCATACTTCGAGTCGTTTCATGACATAAATAAACCCGAACACTCAAGAAATCGGTTGGACAGGCAGATTCACATCTCTTACAACCGACACAGTCTTCTGTTCTTGGAGCAGAAGCAATTTGTTTAGCTTTACACCCGTCCCAAGGTATCATTTCTAATACATCTGTGGGACAGGCTCGGACACATTGAGTACACCCTATACATGTATCATAAATCTTTACTGAGTGTGACATTGCATCTATTAATTTTTTGAACACCATAAAAATTCGATCTAGTAAACTTAGAATCATATATTTAAACACCAGATGAATCAATAAATTAACAGAATTTTTGAATCCATTTACTTTTTGACTGGCCCACGGAAAGGTGCCAAGATACTTTGATTTCTTACATTTTCGTAAATTAGAATTTATGAATATTCTAATTTTGGTGATTAGTACTACTTATTCAACAAATTGGATTGATTGATGCAGGTTGATTTTCTGTTACGATAAATTGATGAAACAATAGCAGGTCCAATAGCTGCTTCAGCGGCTGCAATAGCTATAACAAAAATTGAGAAAATATTTCCTTTTAATTGGCGACTATCAAAAAAATCAGAAAATGTTACAAAATTTATATTAACTGCATTCAGTATAAGTTCAAGACACATAAGGGCTCTAACCATATTTCGACTCGTGATCAATCCATAGATACCGATAGAAAATAAGTAGGCACTCAAAACAAGTACATGTTCGAGCATCATTGACCGACTCCTTATCAATTTTGATTCATTTCAATAGAATATGAACAACAATTCAACGGATTCAATTGACTAGAATAGAAAAAGTACTGAACAAAAAAATCTATTGATAATAAATCGAATAAAAGATTTCTATTTTAGAAATAAACAATCTGAAATTAAAGAGAAATAGATACAATAATAGAGAATAAGGTTTCTTTTGGATTGTTGTTGCTAATTCTATAGATTTTTTTACTGGCGTGCCACGGCTATTGCACCTATCAAAGCAACTAAAAGAATTATTGAAATGAATTCAAATGGAAGAAAAAAATCTGTTGATAAATGAATTCCAATTTGTTGACTATTACTTATCAAATCTTGCTCTATAATCTGGTTTGACCTTGTAGTCCAAATAATCATATACCATGACGTATCCATAATAGTAGTCAGTAGTAAAATAAAAATACTTGTACAAACCAGAAAAGTAACCCCGTTTCCAACGGTCCAAATAGTCAAATTTTTGTAATATTCTGAACCATTCATGAACATCACAGCAAATAAGATTAAAACATTTATAGCCCCCACGTAAATAAGGAATTGTGCAGCAGCTACAAAATAGGAGTTTAATAGAATATAGAATAAGGATATACAAACAAGAACCAGTCCCAATGAAAAGGCAGAATAGATTGGGTTGGTAAATAAGACTACTCCTATAGCTCCTAATATAAGACCTAATCCCCAAAAGACTAAAAGAAAATCATGTATTGGTCCAGGCAAATCCATTATATGTAAAAAAGAGATAAATAAATCGAAATGTTTTTCATGACCTTATTGAGACACGACCAGAAAAAAAATTATTATGACTCATAATAAATTCCTAATTAAATACTATGAGTAAAGGGTGTAAATTAATGTGGGCCCTGTTAACGAAATCTTAGTAATTAAAGTTTTTCTTTAATGAACAATCCATAGATTTACTTATTTATTTCGGGCGAATTCGAAATTGTTCGAATTGTATAATCGTCAATTACTGACATTGGTAAACGATCCAAAGCAATTTGATTATAATTCAATTCGTGACGATCATAAGTAGAAAGTTCATATTCTTCAGTCATTGATAAACAATTTGTTGGACAATACTCAACGCAGTTACCACAAAATATACAGATCCCGAAATCTATGCTGTAATTAAGCAATTGTTTCTTGCGAATATCCGTTTCCAATTTCCAATCAACAACAGGTAGGTTTATAGGACATACACGAACACATACCTCACAAGCAATACATTTATCAAATTCAAAATGGATTCGACCGCGGAAACGCTCCGCGATGATTAATTTTTCATAAGGGTATTGAATAGTTATAGGTAAACGATTTGCGTGGGATAAGGTAATCATGAAACTTTGACCAATGTACCTTGCCGCTCGTACTGTTTGTTGACCATAATTCATGAATCCTGTTACCATAGGGAACATATTGTAAATATATATATAAATAATTTAATGTTTATTTTTCTTGTTTAAGCCAAGAGAATAGCATATTCCTTTACAGCGAAAAGAGTTGGAAAGATGTTGTTAATAACAGATTCCCGAGAGATATGGGTAAAAGAAATTTCCATCCAAGATTCAACAGTTGGTCCATTCTTAGCCTAGGTAAAGTCCATCTTGTTGCGATAGAAATAAACAAGAACAAATAAGTTTTAGCTAATGTAATAAAGATATCAATAGTTGCTCTAAAAACTCCATAGTTTGTGTTTATTTCAAAAAGATCAGAAACAAATGGATATGGAATAGAGAGATTCCAACCCCCCAAGTATAGAACTGTTACAAATAATGAAGAAACTAATAGGTTTAGATAAGAAGCAATGTAAAAGAAACCAAATTTGATACCCGAGTATTCGGTTTGATAACCTGCTACTAATTCTTCTTCTGCTTCTGGTAAATCAAAAGGTAATCTCTCACATTCTGCTAGGGAAGAAATTAAAAAAATGATAAATCCTATGGGTTGACGCCACAAATTCCATCCCCAAAAACCATATTTTGATTGCGCTTCAACTATATCAACTGTACTTGAGCTATTAGATAATCATAGTCGGTGATACCATCACTGTTACCATCGCTATTACAGAACCGTACATGAGATTTTCATCTCATACGGCTCCCTGAGGGCCATAAATAAATTTTAGGGCCAGTTGGGATTATTTTATCTTGATATGGTTATAATAAATCGATCCTACGGCCCCGAATTAGACCAATTGAATTCCGTCTGTTAAATTTTTATCTGTTATGTTTTAATTTATTATTTTTTCATTCTATATTCTTTTTAATTAAAATAAAAAGGAAAACCATAAAGAATAAATAATTAGAAAATTTTTTTTGAATTCTTTAAATAATAAAAAAAAGTATTTCTGAATTGATCTCATCCTTTTTTGAATAATTTGAATAATCATTTCAATTTTTCTTGGTTGAGTAATAACTTAATTCTTCAATAAAATACTCCTTGTAAAAATATCAATAACCTACACTTTCACTTACGAAAAAAAAAAATAATACATTACAGTAGTTCATAAATTCTGATACTCTATATAGGAAAGAATAAAAAAGACTTTTTTTTTCTATTGTATTCTTTTCTATATTTTTCTATATATATATTTTTATTCGTTACTTTTCTTCTTTCTGTTTATGAGAAAGAGGAGATTTACAAAAGAAAAAGGGATTATTTCGTTTCCAATAGTCATTTAGTTAATTGGCGGATAGGAGTATACTCTGGATCGAAATCGTGGGGAGTACTGCCTGATCATTTCTACAAATTTTAAGCCCCAATTAGTACTTTATTGTTCGATTATGCAAAAAATTCCTTTGGGATAATTTACACAATCTCCATTACTAATCCTTTGTGTACCTTGGTGTTTCTAACCATCCGCTCGTTTTTGTTCAATCGCCCATTATGGTAATACATGTATGAAAATACATACAAACAATAGCGAAAACTCAATACGGTTGATCTTTTGAACCCGCTTCAAGTCAGGATGACTAATCAACCAATCTTGGGGGAACGGTATCTTCTGCTTATGTTTATTTCCGCTCAACGCTCTAACTCTTATACATAGAAAATGAGACTCAAAATTTTGACTACTTAAAATAAGCCGTTTTTTTTTCACTCATATAACTATATGATTTAGTTCATCAATCTGAATAATGAATAAAAAAAATCTACTCAAGTCGTTCTGTCCCTTTTTAGAAAGGAGGGAATGTAGAAAATTTCATGTCTCAACGAATCGCACGTAGAGATATTGATAACACACATAAAGTTAATGGTATTTCATAACTAATCGATTGAGCAGCAGCTCGTAGACCACCTAAAAAGGAATATTTATTATTTGATCCGTACCCTGATATAAGAAGTCCAATAGGGGCTATACTTGAAATGGCAATCCATAAAAAAACACCGATGTTTAGATCCGCTAAAACAAGACGATAGCTAAAAGGAACTACTAAATAGCTTACTAAAATGGATATAACTGCTATGGATGGTCCGATACTGAACAAAAGCGTATTTCCTCTAGATGGAAGAAGGTTTTCTTTGAAAAGCAGTTTTGTCCCATCTGCTAAAGCTTGAAGAACTCCCAAGGGGCCGGCGTATTCGGGTCCGATACGTTGTTGTATCCCTGCAGATATTTCTCTTTCTAACCATACAATTACCAGTACACCTATTGTGATTCCCAATACAAGAGTCAAAACAGGAATAATAACCCATAGAATTCCATAGACCTCTTTAAAAAATACCAATCTAGAAAAAGAATTGATATCTTGTACTTCTGTTGTATCAATTATCATTTTAACGATCAACTTCTCCCATAATGATATCTATGCTACCCAGTATCGTCATAATATCAGCCAATTTCATTCTTTTAACTAACTGGGGAAGAATTTGTAAATTGATAAAACCCGGCGGGCGAATTTTCCATCGCCAAGGAAAACCACTCTGATCTCCTATCAGAAAAATTCCCAATTCCCCCTTTGGGGCTTCAACTCTCACATAGAGTTCTTGTTTCGGCAATTCAAATGCTGGAGAAGGTTTTTTACTAATAAATCGATATTGAAAATCATTCCATTCTGGATTCTTGTTTCTATCTAAGTATCTGATTTCTAAATTCTCATAGGGTCCCCCTGGAATTCCTTCCAGGGCCTGTTGAATAATTTTTATGGATTCTATTATTTCACCAATTCGGACTAGATAACGAGCTAATGAATCCCCCTCTTTTTGCCACTGTACTTCCCAATCAAATTCGTCGTAACATTCATAATTATCAACTTTACGAAGATCCCACTGTATTCCGGAAGCTCGCAACATTGGTCCTGATAAACCCCAATTTATTACTTCCTCTCTACCAATAATGCCTACTCCTTCAACTCGTTCTAAAAAAACGGGATTTCGTGTAATAAGTTTTTGATAGTCAGCAACTCCTGCTAAAAAATAATCGCAAAAATCCAAACATTTATCTATCCAGCCATGAGGTAAATCAGCCGCTACCCCTCCTATACGAAAAAAATTGTGCATCATTCGCATACCGGTGGCAGCTTCGAATAGATCATATATTAATTCTCTTTCTTTAAAAATATAGAAAAAGGGAGTCTGTGCACCAATATCTGCCATAAAAGGACCAAGCCATAATAGGTGAGAGGCTATACGACTCAACTCCAACATAATTACTCTGATATAGCTAGCTCTTTTAGGTATTTGAATATTTCCCAACTGTTCCGGTCCATTTACAGTTATTGCTTCTGTGAACATAGTAGCTAAATAATCCCAACGCGTTACATAAGGCAGGTATTGTATAATTGTTCGGTTTTCCGCAATTTTTTCCATTCCTCGGTGTAAATAGCCCAAAATTGGTTCACAATCAACAACATCTTCACCATCTAGAGTAACGATGAGTCGAAGAACACCGTGCATTGATGGGTGATGGGGTCCCATATTTACTATCATGAGGTCTTTTCTTGTAACTGGTATATTCATAGGTTTTTCCTAGATTCACTCTTCCATGAATTGTTAAAAACGAAAAGGGTTCGTTAAAATTCAAAATCTTAGAAATCAAATAATGTAAAAAAAAATTATTTTTTAAATTAACGAGTTTTTGATTCCCGAATACCCAACAGATTTATTAATTCTTTATAGCGTATTCTATTTTTCTTTGACAAATAAGACAACAGCCGTTGCCGTTTTCCCAAAATTTTGCGCAGGCCTCTCTGAGATAAATAGTCTTTTCTGTGCAATTCCAAATGTGAAGAGAGTTTTCGTATCCTATTGCTGAGGCTGAGTATTTGAAATTCAACAGAACCCCTGTTTTCTTCTTTTTCTTCTTGTGAAATAACTGAGATGAATGAATTTTTGACCATAAAATAAAATTTTCTATCCTCCCATGCTTATATATATATATATTTATGGATCAATAATAATAATGCCATTCATTTTAATTGGGTATACACAATAATCTTCATTTTGTTAAAAATTCTATCAAATAAAATGAATAAATCCCATTTTCAAATTGAATTCAATATATAAAATGATAAAGGTGACTTTCTGCACTCATAAAAGAAAAGATAAAAAGTGAGACCTAAAATTATAAGATTTTGTTAATTATTTATAAGTCTAATTGATATGTTATCGAATCATGTATTAAGAATAAAATGTAAGAGTAAGACAAAGAATGTGTATATCTTTTTGTCTTCATAGATTGCGGTATATAAAATATCGGAAAATTGGATCATTAAGGAATTATCAATCGCGGATACATATGTATCCTTATCATACTGAAACGACTGCCATTATTGGTATCAAACCAATAGCGATTCATACAAGCTAAATCCTCTAATCGGAAATTCGGACAAAGAAAGAACTTAAAGTTAATTCGTTTTTTTTTATCTTTTTTGCTTTTATCCCAGGCTTGACTGTTTATCTTTTTCCCATTGCAAAATGCTGTATTTCTAGGCATACAATTTCTATTCTTAGAATTGAAACAAATTAGAATTCTCAAATTTCTTCGACATCTGGGGGATAAAATATTTTCAGGAACAAACAAATCATAAAAATTTGTGTATCTATTTCCAGCCATCTTTTCATGTTTTGCAATGAATTTGGATGAAGTCTTCTTATCAACATGGTCCTTGTACTTTTGAAAAATTTCATGTTTACTCTTATGAACTAACGAAATACCTATGGTTTGATACACAAAAAATTGTCCTTCATTTTTCATAGACAGACGAACCGGTTCGATAATAAATATTCCCTCTTTCATCAATTCTGGAAAAGTTAATTTTTTCTGAATCATTAGAATATCCAGACTCATTTCCCCCCTTTGAATAGAGGATATAGTTATTTCTTGTGGATTTATCAGTCTAAGCAGGAGACAGTACACTTTAACGTTATTCATTATTTTTTGATTGAAAATACCACCCCATTTCAATTGAAAACGCAAATACTTTTTTAGGAAGAAATTCAACTCTGCTTCTGTGTTATTTCTATATTCTTTTTTATTTTTCACTTTTTTGATCTTTGATCCGGCATAATTTTCTGCGACTTCTTTTTCTGGGTTGGGGAGAGATGAGTCAAAATCTGCTTGGCCTGTGGATTCTTTTTCGGATTCTTTTTCTTCTTGGTTTATGTTTTCTAATTCGATAGATTTTTTTTTATTTCCTGTGATGCTTTTATTTTCACTAGCATTTTCATTTATTTTAAAATTTAAAAGAAGTAATTTGATTGGTATAGCCCATGGGTTAATCTTATACACATTATAAAGTATGACAAATTCTGGGAAGAACCAAAGTTCCAGATTCGATATGGGACAACTTAGTATTTCGTTATTCATTCCCATCCAATCCAAAAGTGTTTTTTTTTTTATTTGATGAATTGGGAAATAAAAAAGACTTTTATTATTGATTTTATCAATTATTTGAGAATTGTTAATCCAACCTTTAGTGGTCTTAGGATATTTCTGACGATTCATGTCAGGATCAATATTGATCCAGGTCTCAATATCGACCTTTTTTGTAAGACAAAAACGGAGAGTTATCCAATCAAAATATTTTCTATCCGGATTTTTTTCTATATACAGAATATCATCTTCGAATAGATAATTCGAATTATTGATAGGAATACCCTCTAGCATATTATCTAATTTTCGTTTATCTTCGCTGTAATTATAAAAGAATTCTTGGTTCTTATTTCCCTCGAGTGGAAATCCATAAATAGACGAATTCTTCTTATCTTCATAATTAATAGATTCATATGATATAAATTGATATGATAAACGACCATATTTATATTGTTTTTTATAATTTTCTTTTTGATTCCATAATGAATCTGCCTTAAAATTATTTTTTTGTTCTTGGTTAATTAATTGGTTTTTTTCATATGAAGCATATTTGTTTAAATGTTTACTTTTTTCTATTTCTATAGAGTGTTGATTGACTCTATTTATCCACTTTTGGGAGATTAATCTAAACCATCTAATCGTAGATAAATCATATTGATAATTACTATTTAACCAATTTTTCCATTGATTCATTCCAGAATTCTGAATGTTCTTGTGTCTTAATTCGTAGTGAAATATTTCCTGCGATCGAACAAAATAATTTTTTATTTCGTTTTTAAGAAAATGGGATGATCCATTATATTCAAAGGCCGATCTTAACTTATATAAGTATGAGTTAAAACCCGGAGGTTGTGATAATTTGTAAAATACATATGCTTGTGACAAGTAGGATAAATCAAAAAGGGTTTGTGATCTATTTCTATTATTATAAAAATTACAAAGTGAATTTTTTATAGTCGAAATAAAGTGAATTCTACTTTGATTGCTTTTCTCCATTCTTTCTTGATTTGTTTCATTATTGTAAATAGATTTTATGTATTTATTAAGAATTTGATTTGTTGATTCATAAAAAAGTTGTGCATTAATGCTAGTAACCTTTTTGATACCTAAAAAAATATCTATGTATACCCTTTCAATGAACATTTTTATAAAATAATAGGATTTACGAATTCCTCGCTCATTTTTTTTTTTTAATATTTTAAATATATTTGGGGGTAGTTCTAATCTTTTATCATAATAACCCATTTTGTTAGAACTAATATCTGAAGTTAAAACTTCCTTTTTATTGTCTTTTGCAATCTTTTGTATTTGATTTATGACTGTGTTTGTTCTATTAGTGAGATTTTTTATTTTTTTTTTTTTTAATGAAGAATTTGTCCAATCTATAGATTGAATTTCAATGGACAATTCATGAATTAGTTCATTGCTGATTATTGAATCTTTTTCTTTTTTGTTTTCATTGAATTCATATATTTTTTTCAATCCAAAAATGGGATTTAGTTTTATGAATTCTTTTCTTATTTCTTTTAGAAATAGAATTTTTTTAATAACCCATTTTTTGATTTCTTTTGAGGTATTTAGAAAAAATTTTGTTATTTCTTTTAAAATACTTAGAACTAGAAAACATTTCCTTTTCCATTTTATAATTTTTGTTTTTAATTCTTTAAAAATAGGTTCAAAAAATGAAAATTTTTTTCGGGGAGAACCAAAAGGAAGTTCAGTTTCCTTTCCCCAAACAGTTAAAAAACAAAAATCATTTTTTTGTTCTTTATTTTTTGTTGTATCCTTATAAGTTTTTTCTGGTTTCAATTTATGCCAAGGTTGCAGATGAAAGGGGTATAATATTT